ATTTTTGATATTGACAATGCTAGTTATTTGAATAGCGGGTCTAATAGTAGTAATTACTACTATTTTTATTCCGTGTATGATACTCAATCTAATTGGAATACTCACATTAATAGTTGCATTGATAATTATCTTCATTTTGAAATCAGTCTTAATAGTTACATTTACAGTGGTATCGCCAGTTACATTTCTAGTTTCATTTGTACGGAAAGTACAAGTAGTATTGAAAGTGTAAATTATAGTATCAAAACTAGTAGCAGTTATTTCAATCTAAGAGAAAAATCTAAGGATTTCGATCTAAATACAAAATACAAACAGTTATGGGTTCAATGTGAGAATTGTTATGGATTAAATTATAAAAAATTTTTTAGTTCAAAAATGAATATTTGCGAACACTGCGGATATCATTTGAAAATGAGTAGTTCAGATAGAATCAAACTCTTTATTGATCCTGGCACTTGGAAGCCTATGGATGAAGATATGATCTCTATGGACCCCATTGAATTTCATTCAGAGGAGGAACCCTATATAGATCGCATCTCTTTTTATCAAATAAAAACGGGTTTAACTGAAGCTGTTCAAACGGGCGTAGGTCAACTAAATAGTATTCCCATAGCAATTGGAGTTATGGATTTTCAGTTTATGGGAGGTAGTATGGGATCAGTAGTAGGTGAGAAAATCACCCGTTTGATCGAGTATGCTACTAATCGATCTCTACCTGTCATTATTGTATGTGCTTCTGGAGGAGCACGCATGCAAGAAGGGAGTTTGAGCTTGATGCAAATGGCTAAAATATCTTCTGCTTCATATGATTATCAATCAAATAAAAAGTTATTCTATGTATCAATCCTTACATCTCCTACAACTGGCGGAGTTACAGCAAGTTTTGGTATGTTGGGAGATATCATTATTGCTGAACCTAATGCCTACATTGCGTTTGCGGGTAAAAGAGTAATCGAACAAACATTGAAAAAGACAGTACCCGACGGTTTACAAGCGGCTGAGTATTTATTCCATAAGGGCTTATTCGACCCAATCGTACCACGTAATCCTTTAAAAGGTGTTCTGAATGAGTTATTTCAGCTACACGGTTTCCTTCCCTTGAATCAAGATTAAAAAAAAAAGATTTCAATTCTTCATTTTTGAATGGAAGTATATCACTAGTTTCATTTCTTTTTATTTGTAGCGAATACGCATTTAGTTCATTATAATGAAAAAACAAAACTAAGAAGATGGTGTTTTATTTGGGGACATCAGTTATAAGTGTAGTAAGAGTCAGAAGTTTTGGATAATGACTTTTTGCCCCGGATACTTTTTTTATTCTACCTCTCTTCCTGATTAGGAATAAGCATCCTTCTATCGACAAGAGAAAAAAGAATTTCTTTCTCATTCCGAGAAATCCGGGAAATAAAAATCATTTTCTCCGTCCTTTTGACATATTCATATATAGAACAACGAAAAATAGATAAAAAAAGATATCGAAAAAATGAAAAGAAAATATTAAATAAAAATAAAGAAGAAATCTCAAATCAAATAAATAAAATAGAAATATTCAAAGAACAAATAATAAGAATATAAAAGTTCTTTCTATTTAGCGAGAACCCCCCGTTTTTCACTAGGAATCCCTGTTTGTTGGATAAGATTGGTTAAAGTCGGGAACTCATAAGAAACTCTTTTCTATCTTTCCTTTCAAAAAAAGGTGTTTTGAAAGGAAAGATAGAAAGACGATGAAGAATCCAATTTATGAAAGCGGATTCTCATACATATTCGTGTAGAAAGAGGAATAGATACACTTCATTTAGTTCTAAATTCGTTATTGATTATTAAATACTTCATATTAATATTATCTTAATATTATTTCTAATAGTCTAATAGATAGACTTATCATAAGATATCTTTAATCTTTATAATTATAATTTATAATTATAATAGGTACAAATATGAAATCGAGGTACCCTTTCTATGATAGATTTGAACTTTCCCTCTATTTTTGTTCCTTTAGTGGGCCTAGTCTTTCCGGCAATCGCAATGGTTTCTTTATCTCTTTATGTCCAAAGAAATAAGATTGTCTAAATATGATGGGACCAAATCTCATCAATTTCTTTCAACACTGGATCATCATACAGATACTTTTTTTTATGTAATATGGTAGGATATACGATATGTGGCCTTTACGAAAATAAATGGAAGAGTTGTTTTGTTATGTATGCTGATGCATAATATACGTATTAATGCATGTATATGCGGTTATAGCTTAATCAATGAAATGATTAAATTAAAAATGATCAGCAAATCTTTTTTGAAAAATCTTTTAAATAGAAATTCAATGTATTTAACCAATTATTCCTAATGGTTTCTGTCGGAATGCTGCTAGTTGATGAAAGTTACTTTGGGATCAAACAATAAAAGTCGAGTCAAATCCATTTGGGTTATTCTCTCAATTCCAATCAAATGCAACTGGATCTAGTATAGTATGAACTGGCGATCAGAACATATATGGATAGAACTTCTAATGGGGTCTCGAAAAACAAGTAATTTTTGCTGGGCCTTTATCCTTTTTTTAGGTTCACTAGGATTCTTAGTGGTTGGAACTTCCAGTTATCTTGGTAAAAATCTGATATCCGTATTTCCGTCTCAGCAAATTATTTTTTTCCCACAAGGGATCGTGATGTCTTTCTATGGGATCGCAGGTCTATTCATTAGTTCTTATTTGTGGTGCACAATTTCATGGAATGTGGGTAGTGGTTATGACCGATTCGATAGAAAAGAAGGGATAATGTCCCTCTTTCGTTGGGGATTTCCTGGAAGAAATCGTCGCATCTTCCTTCGTTTCTTTCTGAAAGATATCCAATCAATAAGAATGGAGGTGAGAGAGGGTCCTTTTCCTCGTCGTGTCCTTTATATGGAAATCAGGGGCCAAGGAGCCATTCCCTTGACCCGTACTGATGAGAATTTGACTCCACGAGAAATTGAACAAAAAGCTGCCGAATTGGCCTATTTCTTGCGCGTACCCATTGAAGTATTTTGAAATGAACTGAAAAATAAATCTCAGCATGAGAGAAGGAACTTAATACATCTCAAAAGCAGGAGGACGTATATGGAACAATATTAATAAAATAGAATATAATTAATTGTACACAAAAACTATAAAGGTCTAATAAGTATAGATTCATCAAATATCCTAACATGTCTTTTGTTTTCGTAAAACATAATTTCTCTTTTTAGACCTTTGAATTGATACCCTATCCCCGCGCTGCGGTTAGACAGTGAAATCTTTCGAATTGGAAATAAAAATAAAAGAATTAAAGAATTTGGTAGGGTTCGTCTTTAAATCCAAATTATATTCGTTAGTTCAAATAAGTTTTCGAGTCTTCATCGAATAGGCTCTTGTTATATGATTCGTGCTTCATAGAAATCTCAGATAGAATCAACGAATGAAACAGGTTCATTAACAATTTACATCACGGATACAGAATGAAAAAAAAGAAAGCATTGACTTCCCTCCCATATCTTGTGTCTATACTCTTTTTGCCCTGGTGGGTTTCTCTCTCATTTAATAAATGTCTAGAAACTTGGGTTCTGAATTGGTGGAATACCAGGCAATCCGAAATCCTTTTGAATGATATTCAAGAGAAAGATGTTCTAGAAAAATTTATGGAATTAGAAGAACTATTCCTGTTGGACGAGATGATAAAGGAGTACTCAGAGACACATATGCAAAGGCTTCGTATAGGAATGCACAAGGAAACAATACAATTAGTCCAAAGACAAAATGAATCTCATTTTCATATCATTTTGCATTTCTCTACAAATCTAATCTGTTTCGCTATTCTAAGTGGTTATTTTTTTCTGGGTAATGAAGAACTTTTCATTCTAAATTCTTGGATTCAGGAATTTCTCTATAACTTAAGTGATACAATCAAAGCTTTTTCGATTCTTTTAGTTACTGATTTATGGATCGGATTTCACTCGACCCATGGTTGGGAACTAATGATTGGTTCGATCTACAACGATTTTGGATTGGCTCAGAATGATCAGATTCTATCTGGTCTTGTTTCCACTTTTCCAGTCATTCTAGATACAATTGTGAAATATTGTATCTTCCATTTTTTAAATCGTGTATCTCCTTCGCTTGTAGTAATTTATCATTCAATGAATGAATAATTCATTAGATCTTTCGATATCAATCAAATCAGAATCTTTTTTCGTGTATAAAGAAATCATTTTCCATCTTATTCCATCTTACTTATTATTTATACTTCTACCTTTTCAATTCAAGGTATTCATACTATATTCCACCAGTACAATTCTTTCAGTACAATCAATACAATGGCAAACTTGTGGATAGGGAATTCTACTAGCTACCTATCAAATTTATTGTATAAATTCCGGGGATCAATGATTGGACCATGCAAAATAGAAATACTTTTTCTTGGGTAAAAGAACAGATGACTCGATCCTTTTATGTATCGATCATGATATATGTAATAACTCGAGCATCTATTTCAAATGCATATCCCATTTTTGCGCAGCAGGGTTATGAAAATCCACGAGAAGCAACTGGGCGAATTGTATGTGCCAATTGCCATTTAGCTAATAAGCCCGTGGATATTGAAGTTCCGCAAGCTGTACTTCCTGATACTGTATTTGAAGCAGTTGTTCGAATTCCTTATGATATGCAACTTAAACAAGTTCTTGCTAATGGTAAAAAAGGAGCTTTGAATGTAGGGGCTGTTCTTATTTTACCCGAGGGATTCGAATTAGCCCCCCCCGATCGTATTTCTCCCGAAATGAAAGAAAAGATGGGCAATCTTTCTTTTCAGTGTTATCGTCCTAATAAAAGAAATATTCTTGTGATAGGTCCTGTTCTCGGTCAGAAATATAGTGAAATCGTCTTTCCTATTCTTTCCCCCGACCCTGCTACGAAAAAAGACGTTCACTTCTTAAAATACCCCATATATGTAGGTGGTAACAGAGGAAGGGGTCAGATTTATCCTGATGGT